TGTTATAGAGTATATAACTTCGATCATAAGGATCAATTTCTAGTCGCATAGCTTCATAATAATTCTGTAAAGCTTCCGCATAATTTCCTTCGGATTGAGCCGACATCCGTTACGGTCGTCATTCGATTCAAAGAATCTCCGTTTCAGAACCGTACATGAGATTTTCATCTCATACGGCTCCTCCTTTATGTGCATAATGATAATAATACATGGAATCAAAAAGACTGAAATATTCTCATTATAAACTAAGCGGGGCTGGTGTTTTTACAAGAAATCTCTAGCCAACCTTCTTGTAGAAGATCTTTCCTTAACATCAAGCATGTTGGTATTAGATAAAAAAAGTTACTCCAACAATTTCTTTGTCTTCAACGCCCTTTAATTTGCAGGAATTAGTCACTTCAACAGTCTTCGATGGTTATACGGGTATCCAAAATACGAACGAGATGGATGTTTGTTGTCCCAACCATTGTTAGTCCCGATCCTGATAAGGAAAAGGGATAATTTATAACAAAGTTTTCGTGTGTTGATTCCTAGGAGTAGTGCTTCTTCCCCTATGCCCCCTATTGGTACTAGTGGAGTAGGGTTGACCTAACCCATAGGTGTAACCTTTCGCTCAATACTCTAGAATCGACAATTGAAGCATCTGAGGCTGCATTAATCGGGGATACACGACAGAAGGCGTTGTTTTATTTACAAACTTCACCTTCAACAAGCGTAGATTTATTTCCATAATTTTTTTCTTCCTATCCCGAATAATGTTGTCTTTCTCTTAAGACTGAGAGCGGTAAAAATATAAAAAAAAAATAATCAAATCGCACCATCTCTGTAATAGGTGAATGCCTCTTTTTCTCCCGAAGTTGTCGGAATTATTCGTAATAAGATATTGGCTACAATTGAAAAGGTTTTATCAATAAAATTTCCATTTATCCCAGATCTAGACATAGGTGTATTAATTCTATAATTTATTTTAATTCCCTTTCGTGAGAAAACGATCCCACAAACAAAGGAATTGTGCAGTACGAAATAACATAAAAACGGATTCATTAAAATAAAAAGAAAGACCTTTTACTCAAATTGTTTCTTTTTGACAGGAATCAATAAAAAAAAATCCGGGGGCGGTTCATGAATTTGGAATAAATTTATGGGTTAAGAAGTTGGAGTAAAGAGTTGTTGTTGAAAAATCTAAAACTGGAAAGGAATTTTATAATTTTTATGAAAATTGAATAATAGTGTAAACTAAATAGAATCATGATTTAAAGGTATCCATTAAACACAGTCTAAAAAAAATATATCGATCATTGGATTCGTTTCAATTGAGTGATTTAATCCGGTATAAATATTAGAAAGGGCGGAAACACCATCTTCGCAAACATGAATAGATATATATCCTTATTTTACAATTTTTGGATTTATCTTTATCCCCAGCCTCGGAGGAAGGATTTTTCTTTGATGAAAAGTTTTCTATTTTTAGAGTTAAAATTGAATGTACATACCTATCCAAAATAATATGAATGACTCACTATTCACTCGGTTTTTGGGCCATAATCATTATGTGGGAGAGATGGCCGAGTGGTTCAAGGCGTAGCATTGGAACTGCTATGTAGACTTTTGTTTACCGAGGGTTCGAATCCCTCTCTTTCCGTACTCGTCAACTGATTCACCAATGTTACTGACTGCAATGCATCAAATAAGAATGGATACTCCAACAGTTAGACCTTTCTTTGATATAGATTATCTATCCCTACCCCGAATTTCTGTGGTACGAAAAATACTGGACAAAATCGACAAGGAATGAAAATACCCTACCGATCTATGATACATGAATAAGAGAAAAATCCCCAGATGAAACCCCTTACCTTACTTACCCCCGGTCCCTTTACTTAAGCCAAAACTAAGGGGGCAAAATTGCCCGAACCCTTGTTATTTTAGTTAGGGTTAAGTCTGACGAGAGTAATATTCTACAACTAGCAATTCGTTTATTTTCAAACCGACCCATTTACTATCTATTATTTGATTGACTAATCCTTCATATTGGAATGGGTGAAGAGTCAAATGTTTTGGTAATTCCTCACGGGGGGGTGAATCAAGATAATTTTGAATCAGAGCCCTGGATTTTTGCTCATCCCTCACTGTAATAATATCTCGGGGTTTGCAGCGATAACTTGGTATATCTACTATACGACCATTAACTAAAATATGTCTGTGGTTAACTAATTGGCGGGCTTGAGGAATAGTCGAAGCCATACCTAATCGAAAAAGGATGTTATCTAAACGCATTTCAAGTAATTGTAGTAAAACCTGACCTGTTGATCCTTTGGCTTTTCCGGCGATCCGAACGTATTTAAGTAATTGTTGTTCTGTAAGACCATAATGAAAGCGCAATTTTTGTTTTTCTTCTAAACGAATACGGTATTGAGATTTTTTGCCGGGGCGCGATTGGTTTCTAAGATCGCTTCCGGTTCTAGGCTTTTTACTAGTTAGCCCCGGTAAAGCCCCCAGA